TCCCTCGATGGTCATACATACTACTCGATGATTTGCAACTAGATGAAGCCGAAAACCACGAGGACAAGGTAGAAACGGATTCTCAAATTCGTTTAAGAAAATACAAGTTTCTGGTGATTTTTGATGATAGCGAAGATCTTAATGAGCCTGATCCATTAGGCGAAATGATTTGGATACGTTATTTACCATATTCGGATTTTCGTCGAAGTATAATAAAAGGTTCTATGCGTGCCCAAAGGCGTAAAATGGTTATTTACCAACTCTATCAACCAAAGCCACATTCCCCTCTTTTTGTGGACAGAATAGACAGACGCCTTTTGGCTTTGTTTGGCAAAATGGGCAGACCCCTTTTTTATCTTTTGGCCATACTAGACAGACGCCTTTTGGCTTCTGATATTCGCCTTTTGTCTTTTGATATTTTCGGACGGATGAAAGGAATTTTTCAAAATTTGATGGGTAAAAAAAGCAAAGAATTACAAATCTCTGATTATACAAAAGAAAGAAAAAAAGTTGAAAAATACCAAGACGCAGAAAGACTACGACTAGAAATAGCAGAAACTTGGGATAACATTTCATATGCTCAAGCAGTAAGAGGTTTTTTCTTAGTAGGCCAATCAATTTTTCGAAAATATATTCGATTACCTTCATTAATAATAGCTAAGAATATTGCGCGTATTTTATTATTTCAAGTTCCCGAATGGTCCGAAGACTTCAAGGATTGGAATCGAGAAATACATATTAAATGCACTTATAATGGTGTTGAATTATCCGAGAAAGAATTTCCAAAAAACTGGTTAACAGACGGTATGCAGATAAAAATCTTATTTCCTTTTTACCTGAAACCTTGGCACCGATCTAAGTTAAAACCCTCGAAAACACAGAAAGCGCAAAAAAATGATTTTTGTTTTTTAACAGTTGCTGGACTGGAAACTGACCGTCCTTTCGGTATCCCTCGAAAACGAAAAGGGCCCTCGTTTTTTGGACCTATTTTTAAAGAACTGAAAAAAAAAGTGAAAAAATTATTAAAAAACAAGTCTTTTATAGTTTTTAATGTTTTTAAAGAACGAGCAAAATTTCTTCGAAAGGTATCAAAAGAAATAATAAAAAAATGGAGCATCAAAAACTACGAATTGGGTGAAACTAAAACCGGCGATTCTATAATGAATAATCAGATGATTCGTGAATCACCTATTCAAATTCGATATACAGAATGCACAAATTTTTCACCGACAGAAAAAAAAATGAAAGATCTGACTGAGAGAACAAGCACAATCAACAATAAACTAGAAAGAATTCTAAATGAGAAGAAAAATGGATTTCTAACTCAAGAAAAAAATATTCATTCTAATAAAAAATTAGAATCATTAAAAAGATTTTCTCAAATATTAAAAAGAAGAAATACTCGATTAATCCGTAAATTTTCTTTTTTTATCAAATTTTTCATGGAAAAAATATACATAGATTTTTTTCTATGTATCATTAATATTGCAAGAACCAATGCACAACTTTTTATTGAATCAAGAAAAAAAATTATCGAAAAATCCATTTCCAATAAGAAAGAAACTGAAAAAAGAATTAAGAAAAGAAATCAAAAAAAAATTCACTTTATTTTAACTAAAAAAAATTCCCTTGATAATATTCAAAATACGAATTCAACCACTTTTTCTAACTCCTTCTCGCAAGCATATGTATTTTACAAAATATCGCAAACTCGAGTTATTAACTTCTATAAATTCAAGCCTATCCTTCAATATCATGAAACATCTCTTTTTCTTAAAAATGAAATAAAGGATTTTTTTCGGAAAGAGGGAATATTTCATTCTGGATTGAGACATAAAGACTTTTGGCATTCTGAAAGGAATCAATGGAAAAACTGGTTAAGGGGGCATTATCAATATGATTTATCTCAGATTAGCTGGCTTAAATTAGTACCAGAAAAATGGCGAAATAAAGTCAATCAACACTGTATGACTCAAAAAAACGATTTTAACAAATGGGACTCATATGAAAAAGAAAGATTCATTCATGATGAAAAACAAAATGATTTCGAACCTGATTCATTACTGAATCAAGAATATCAAAAATCATCTAATTTTAAAAAACATCATAGACATGATTTTTTCTCATATAAATCTATTAATTATGAAGAGAAGAAAGACTCATATATTTATAGATCACCATTACAAATAAATAGTAAAGAAGAGATTTTTGATAATTACAAGATAGATAGACGCAAATTTTTTGATATGTCAGGTGGGCTACCTATTTATAATTATCTAGGAGAAAATGATATTATGGCTGAGGAGAAATTTCCAGATAGAAAATTTTGTAAGATTGATTTTTGCCTTAGAAATAATAAGGTCGAGCTTTATTACTGGCTCAATACCGGCACCAAGAATAAAAAAATTAAGAGAGGTCCTTTTTATTTATCAATTTCTAAAAATCAAAAAATCAACCGATTCAAAAAAAAAAGACCCTTCTTTGATTGGATGGGAATGAATGAAGAAATAGTAAATCGTCTTATATTGAATCCAGAACTAGAACTTTGGTTCTTCCCAGAATTTGTGCCACTATATAATGCATATAAGATTAAACCGGGGATCATACCAATAAAATTACTTCTTTCCAACTTTAATGGAAATGAAAGCATTAATCAAAACATTACTGAAAGGAACCCTTTGATAGAATCAAATGAAAAAAGAATTCTTAGATTCGAGAATGGAAATCAAGAAGAAAAAGATCTTCTAGACCAAGGGGAAGGGGATCCTCTATCAGATGAAAATGGAGGTAGATCAGACAAAAAAAAACGTAGAAAAAAAAAGCCCGACACGAGCCCCGAAGTCATGGAGCTTTATTACTTCCTACAAGGGTATTTGCATTTTCAATTTAGGAGGGAAAGGGTAAATAAAAAAATGATCGATAATATTAAAGTCTATTGTTTCCTGATTAGATTGAGAAATCCAAAGAACGTTGCTATATCCTATCTTAAACGGGGAGCACTGACTGTGGATATTTGGACTATAAATAGGCGCACTCTTAAAGAATTAAGTACAGGCGGGGTATTGATTCTCGAACCGGCTTATCTGTCTATAAAAAACGATGGACAATTGATTCTATATCAAACCATAGGTATTTTTTTGGTTCATAAGAATAAATACCAAAGGAATCCACAATATCTAGAATATGTTGATAAGAATCAAATTGATGAATCCATTTTAAGACATCAAAAAATGACTAAAAATAGAGACAAAAATCATTATGATTTCTTTGTTCCTGAAACTATTTTATCCCCTAAAGGCCGTAGAGAATTGCGAATTCTATATTTTTTAAAAAAAAGCGAGATAAATGATCTACATAGAAATCCAGTATTTTGCAATCAGGTAAAAAACTGTGGTCAAGTTTTAAATAGAGGCAAATATCTCGGTATCGAGAAAAAGAAACTAATTAAAATGAAGTTCTTTCTTTGGCCCAATTATCGACTAGAAGATTTAGCTTGTATGAATCGATATTGGTTTAATACTAATAATGGCAGTCGTTTCAGTATCCTCAGGATACATATGTATCCACCACGGTTGACAATTTGGTAGTTACAAGTCCATTTACATTAATTTTGCCATATATACATATATTATTAGGTAATATGTCGGCTATATGAAAACAAATAGATAGACGCGAGGATTGTCTTACATTCCATCTTGAAAGAGGATACTAATTTAATGACATACATATTATCAATTAGATCTATAAATGAATGAATAAAATCTTCTTATTTTATTTGTATAGGAATACAAAAAAAAGATAAGAAGATTTTGTTCATTCATTTTTTTTATAAAAAAAGTAGGAAGTTTATAATGAACTTAAGGTCCTTCTGTATATCAAAATGACTAATATTATTATTACTAATCAATCAAATTCACATCAAAAAATTTGAAATTATAAAAGGGGATAAGATTTTGTTTTATGGTAAAAAATTCATTCATCTCAGTTATTTTTCAAGAAAAAAAAGAAGAAAAGCGGGGGTCTGTTGAATTTCAAATAATCTGTTTCACCAATAAGATACGAAGACTTACTTCCCATTTTGAATTGCACAGAAAAGACTATTCATCTCAGAGAGGTCTACGAAAAATTCTGGGAAAACGTCAACGGCTGCTGTCTTACTTATCAAAGAAAAATCGAGTACGCTATAAAGAATTAATTAGTGAGTTGGATATTCGGGAGTCAAAAAATCATTAATTTGAAAATTTTGACTTAGTTTTTTCATTTATTGGATCTTGAGAATTTTGATAAACTTCTTTTCGTTTTCAGCAATTCATGTAAGAATGAATCGAGGAAAAACTTATGAATAGACCAGCTACAGAAACAGACTTTATGATAGTCAATATGGGACCTCACCACCCATCAATGCACGGTGTTCTTCGTCTCATCGTTACCCTAGACGGTGAAAATGTTGTTGACTGCGAACCAATATTAGGTTATTTACACAGAGGAATGGAAAAAATTGCGGAAAACCGAACAATTATACAATTTTTACCTTATGTAACACGTTGGGATTATTTAGCTACTATGTTCACAGAAGCAATAACCGTAAATGGACCAGAACAATTGGGAAATATTCAAGTGCCTAAAAGAGCGAGCTATATCAGAGTCATTATGTTGGAGTTAAGTCGTCTAGCTTCTCATCTGTTATGGCTTGGACCTTTTATGGCGGATATTGGCGCACAGACCCCTTTTTTCTATATTTTCCGAGAAAGAGAATTAGTATATGATCTATTCGAAGCTGCGACCGGGATGAGAATGATGCATAATTATTTTCGTATCGGAGGAATAGCAGCCGATCTGCCTTATGGCTGGATAGATAAATGTTTGGATTTCTGCGATTATTTTTTAACAGGAGTTGTTGAATATCAAAAGCTTATTACGCGAAATCCCATTTTTTTAGAACGAGTTGAAGGAGTAGGCATTATTAGTGGAGAAGAAGCAATAAATTGGGGTTTATCCGGACCGATGCTACGAGCATCTGGAATACAATGGGATCTTCGTAAAGTTGATCATTATGAGTGTTACGACGAATTTGATTGGGAAATCCAGTGGCAAAAAGAAGGAGACTCATTAGCTCGTTATTTAGTCCGAATCAGTGAAATGACGGAATCCATAAAAATAATTCAACAGGCCCTGGAAGGAATTCCAGGGGGTCCCTATGAGAATTTAGAAATCCGATGCTTTGATAGAGAAAGGGATCCAGAATGGAATGATTTTGAATATCGATTCATTAGTAAAAAACCTTCTCCCACATTTGAATTGCCGAAGCAAGAACTTTATGTGAGAGTTGAAGCCCCAAAGGGAGAATTGGGAATTTTTCTAATAGGGGACAAAAGTTGTTTTCCTTGGAGATGGAAAATTCGCCCGCCGGGTTTTATCAATTTGCAAATTCTTCCTCAGTTAGTTAAAGGAATGAAATTGGCTGATATTATGACGATACTAGGTAGCATAGATATCATTATGGGAGAAGTTGATCGTTGAAATGAGAGTTTATACAACAGAAATAGAAGTACAAGATATTAATTCTTTTTCCAGATTGGAATTTTTCAAAGAGGTCTATGGAATCGTATGGATCTTTGTCCCTATTTTGACTCTTGTATTGGGGATCACAATAGGCGTACTGGTAATTGTATGGTTAGAAAGAAAGATATCCGCAGGAATACAACAACGTATTGGGCCTGAATACGCCGGTCCTTTGGGAATTCTTCAAGCTTTAGCAGATGGGACAAAACTGCTTTTCAAAGAGAATCTTTTTCCAGCTAGAGGAAATACCCGTTTATTCAGTATTGGACCATCTATAGCAGTCATATCAATTTTACTAAGTTTTTTAGTAATTCCTTTTAGCTATCAACTTGTTTTAGCTGATCTCAATATCGGTATTTTTTTATGGATTGCCATTTCAAGTATTGCCCCTGTTGGCCTTCTTATGTCAGGATACGGATCAAATAATAAATATTCCTTTTTAGGTGGTTTACGAGCTGCTGCTCAATCGATTAGTTATGAAATACCATTAACTTTATGTGTTTTATCAATATCTCTACGTGCGATTCGTTGAAATACAAACTTTTCTTTCTTTTCCCTATTCATTCTTTTCTTTCGCTCTAGAAAACAAGTTGAACGAATTGAATAGATATTATTTATTATCCTTTTGGTTGATAAAGTAAATTAGATAGTTATATATGAGTGAAAGAAAGCAGCTTATCAATTTGCAGTAAAAAAAATAGAGTCTCATTTCCTATGTACAAGACAAGAGTTAAGTGGAAATAAACATAAGCGGAAGAGGTCCTTTACCCCAAGACTGGTTTTTTAGACAACCCAACTTGAAGCGGGCTCAAAATCAAAAGATCAACCGTATGGCCTTTTCACTATCCTTTGTATGAATTACCTACCATACATGTATTATCAAACGAAACGGGCGATTGAACAAAAAAATGAGTGGATGATTAGGAACACAAAAATGCACAAAGGATTGGTAATGGAGATTATGGAAATTTTCTAAAAAGATATTTCTGCATAACATAACAAGAATACTAATTGGGGCTTTAAATTGGTAGAAATGATAAGGCAGTACTTCCCGCGATTCCGATCCAGAGTATGCTCCTATCCACCCATTAAAGCAATGACTATCAGGAACGAAATAATCCTTTATTTTTGATTTTAGTTTTAGCCCCCTTCTCTTATATCGGTTTTATAAGAAAGAAGAATAGGAACGAAAAACAAACAAGAGAAAAAGAAATCTTTTTTATTCCGTCTTTTTCATATATTTAGCATAGATTTAGAGAGATATAATTTGTCTCATGATTCATTAGCTAATGGAGCGTCTAATTCCTTTTCGTAATCGAAAATGATGGGTTGAAATAAACTATTTATTGATATTTCTGCAAGGAGTTTTTTATTTAAAGATTAAGTTATTACTCAACAAAGTCAAATTATTAACGGGTGAGATCAATTCGGAAGCGCCTTTATTTATTATTATTTTAGAGTATAGCAGACGGAATTCCATTGGTATAATTTTGGACCCTCAAATAGATTTTGACTCTTTCTATTCTACAACCATAGCAAGCTAAATAGTAAATAATACTGATCTGGTCCTTAGATTTCTTTTTGACCCACGAGGAGCCGTATGAGGCGAAAACCTCATGTACGGTTCTGGAATAGCGGTGGGAACAGTGATGTTATCACCGACTATGATTATCTAACAGTTCAAGTACAGTTGATATAGTTGAGGCGCAGTCAAAATATGGTTTTTGGGGATGGAATTTGTGGCGTCAGCCTATAGGATTTATCGTTTTTCTAATTTCTGCCCTAGCCGAATGCGAGAGATTACCCTTTGATTTACCAGAAGCGGAGGAAGAATTAGTAGCAGGTTATCAAACCGAATATTCGGGTATTAAATTTGGTTTATTTTATGTTGCTTCCTATCTAAATCTATTACTTTCTTCGTTATTTGTAACGGTTCTTTACTTGGGTGGTTGGAATATTTCCATTCCATACATATTTGTTCCTGAGCTATTTGAAATAAATAAAGTGGATGAAATTTTTGGAACTACAATTGGTATCTTTATTACATTAGCTAAAACTTATTTGTTCTTGTTTATTTCTATCACAACAAGATGGACTTTACCTAGGTTAAGAATGGACCAACTTTTAAATCTTGGATGGAAATTTCTTTTACCAATTTCTCTCGGTAATCTATTATTAACAACCTCTTTTCAACTTTTTTCACTGTAAATAACAAACGAATATAATAGACTTGGTTCAAGTTCAAACAAGAGAAAGAAACGAAGATCAAACTATTCATATAGATTCCTGATATGTTCCCTATGGTAACTGGGTTCATGAATTATGGTCAACAAACAGTACGAGCAGCAAGGTACATTGGTCAAAGTTTCATGATTACCTTATCCCACGCAAATCGTTTGCCTGTAACTATTCAATATCCTTATGAAAAATTAATCACATTGGAGCGTTTCCGCGGCCGAATCCATTTCGAATTTGATAAATGTATTGCTTGTGAAGTATGTGTTCGTGTATGTCCTATAGATCTGCCTGTTGTTGATTGGAAATTTGAAACTGATATTCGAAAAAAACGATTACTTAATTACAGTATTGATTTCGGAATTTGTATATTTTGTGGTAACTGTGTTGAGTATTGTCCAACAAATTGTTTATCGATGACTGAAGAATATGAACTTTCTACTTACGACCGTCACGAGTTGAATTATAATCAAATTGCTTTGGGCCGTTTACCAATATCAGTAATTGATGATTATACAATTCGAACAATTTGGAATTCGCCTCAAAGAAAAACTGAGTAGGTAACCGCCCTATTCTATTAAATAAAGAGAAATTACCAATTCTTAAGGTTCAGTTTTGGTTTCAATTAAAAGAATGAGATAAGGTCTTTCTCTTTGTTTGGCCAATAATGAAAAATTCAACTAGAAATTCATTGGTTGATGAGAATTTCGACTTTTTTATTAAAAATCTATCAATAGAGTCGTAATTATTAGGAACCTATCATAAAATGAAAATCAAAAAAACCTTTCTTTTTTTCCCGGTCGGGTCAATAAGATCATGAAAAGCATTTCAATTTATCTCCTATTTTACATATAATGGATTTGCCTGGACCAATACACGATTTTCTTATAGTTTTACTGGGATCGGGTCTTATATTAGGGGGACTGGGAGTAGTATTACTTACCAATCCAATTTATTCTGCCTTTTCGTTGGGATTGGTTCTTGTTTGTATATCCTTATTCTATATTCTTTCAAATTCTCATTTTGTAGCCGCTGCCCAGCTCCTTATTTATGTAGGAGCCATAAATGTTTTAATCATATTTGCTGTCATGTTCATGAATGGTTCAGAATATTACAAGGATTTGAATCTGTCGATCGTTGGGGATGGGGTTACTTCACTGGTTTGTACAAGTATTCTTCTTTCGCTAATTACTACCATTTTCGATACGTCATGGTACGGGATTATTTGGACTACAAGATCAAACCAACTTATAGAACAAGATTTGATAAGTAATAGTCAACAAATTGGAATTCATTTATCAACAGATTTTTTTCTTCCATTTGAACTGATTTCAATAATTCTTTTAGTTGGTTTGATAGGCGCAATTGCTGTGGCTCGTCAGTAATAAATCATTATAACTAGCAACAGCAAACAATCAAAATTTCACTTTCTTCTATGTTATCCCACCTATTTCACAAAAATTCTATTTGAATACTGTTCATGTCTAAAAGGGAGATTCTTTTATTTGATCTATTTTCAATACATTCTTTTGTTCCGTACTTGTTCTATTCTAGTCAATCTCGAATCTGTTGAATTATTGTTCATATTGAAATGAACCGACATTGATAAGGAGTTGGTCAATGATGCTCGAACATGTACTTGTTTTGAGTGCCTATTTATTTTCTATCGGTATTTATGGATTAATCACGAGTCGAAACATGGTTAGGGCTCTTATGTGTCTTGAACTTATATTGAATGCAGTTAATATCAATTTTGTAACATTTTCTGATTTTTTTGATAGTCGCCAGTTAAAGGGAGATATTTTCTCAATTTTTGTTATAGCTATTGCAGCCGCTGAAGCAGCTATTGGATTGGCTATTGTTTCGTCAATTTATCGTAACAGAAAATCAACGCGTATCAATCAATCGACTTTATTGAATAAGTAGGAATAATAATCAAAATTAGAATATCCACCACTTTGAATTAGCATGTAGAATATGGTAGAATCTAGATTCTATTTATGAAAACGTAAGAAATCAAAGTATCTTAGCCACTTCTCATGAGCTGATCCAGAAGTAAATTGATTAGAAAATTTCTGGTAAATCGTTGATTCATCTGGCGTTTAAATATATGATTCATTTACAAGTTTACTAGATCGAAATTTGATAACGTTCAAAAATTCATAGATCCCATGTCACATTCAGTAAAAATTTATGATACATGCATAGGGTGTACCCAATGTGTCCGAGCGTGCCCCACCGATGTGTTAGAAATGATACCTTGGGATGGATGCAAAGCTAAACAAATTGCTTCCGCCCCAAGAACAGAAGATTGTGTTGGTTGTAAGAGATGTGAATCTGCCTGTCCAACGGATTTCTTGAGTGTTCGAGTTTATTTATGGCATGAAACAACTCGAAGTATGGGTCTAGCTTATTGATATGTTCCGTAAAACCCACTTGAATACATTTTGAATACATTTTCTTTTTTTACTGAAAAAACCCGTACTCGAAAAAAAAATCATAAAGATTCTATTTTCGAGCGCGGGTTTTTCTGGTCCAAGTGTATCTTGTCTTTACCACGAATTCTTTTCCTTGGTTAACAATAATTGTAGTTTTGCCAATATCTGCGGGCTCTTTAATTTTCTTTCTTCCTCATAGAGGAAATAAGCTAATTAGGTGGTATACCATTTCTATATCCACCTTAGAACTACTTCTAATGACCTATGTATTTTGTTATCATTTCCAATTGGACGATCCATTAATCCAGCTGGCGGAAGATTATAAATGGATCAATTTTTTTGATTTTTACTGGAGATTGGGAATAGATGGACTTTCTATAGGACCTATTTTACTGACAGGATTTATAACAACTTTAGCTACTTTAGCGGCTTGGCCAGTTACTCGGGATTCCCGACTATTCCATTTCCTGATGTTAGCAATGTACAGTGGTCAAATAGGATCATTTTCTTCTCGAGACCTTTTACTTTTTTTCATCATGTGGGAGTTAGAATTAATTCCTGTTTATCTACTTCTATCTATGTGGGGGGGAAAGAAACGCCTGTATTCAGCTACAAAGTTTATTTTGTACACTGCGGGAGGTTCCATTTTTCTATTAGTAGGGGTTTTGGGTATCGGTTTATATGGTTCTAATGACCCAACATTCAATTTTGAAACATTAGCTAATCAATCGTATCCTCTCGCACTGGAAATAATATTCTATATTGGATTTCTTATTGCTTTTGCTGTCAAATCACCGATTATACCCTTACATACATGGTTACCAGACACCCATGGGGAGGCACATTATAGTACTTGTATGCTTCTAGCCGGAATCTTATTAAAAATGGGAGCATATGGATTAGTTCGGATCAATATGGAATTATTACCCCATGCTCATTCTATATTTTCTCCCTGGTTGATGATAGTAGGCACAATGCAAATAATTTATGCAGCTTCAACATCTCTTGGTCAACGTAATTTAAAAAAAAGAATAGCCAATTCCTCTGTATCTCATATGGGTTTCATAATTATAGGAATTGGCTCTATAACCGATACGGGACTCAACGGAGCCTTTTTACAAATAATATCTCATGGATTTATTGGCGCTGCACTTTTTTTCTTGGCAGGAACGAGTTATGATAGAATACGTCTTGTTTATCTCGACGAAATGGGCGGAATGGCTCTTCCAATTCCAAAAATGTTTACGATGTTCAGTATCTTATCGATGGCTTCTCTTGCATTACCGGGCATGAGTGGTTTTGTTGCAGAATTGATAGTCTTTTTTGGAATAATTAGTAGTCAAAAATCTTTTTTAATGCCAAAAATATTCATTCTTTTTGTAATGGCAAGTGGAATGATATTAACTCCTATTTATTTATTATCTATGTCATGTCAAATGTTCTACGGATACAAGCTATTTAATGCTCCAAACTCCTATTTTTTTGATTCTGGACCAAGAGAGTTATTTGTTTCGATCTCTATCTTTCTACCCGTAATAGGTATTGGTATTTATCCGGATTTCGTTTTCTCACTATCGGGTGAGAAAGTCGAAGCTATTCTAGCTAATTATTTTTATAGATAGGTTTTATGAAAAAAGAAATTCTAGTATCTTTAAAATGATTTTGCAAACGATTTTTCAAATCATTTGCAAAATCAAAAGGATTCCCTTTACAATCCAAAAAAGAAATTCTATTCTAGTATTTTTCTTTTTTTTCTAATGATTTTCAAGATTCCCCTTAGAATCAAAAAAAGAAATTCTAGTATTTTTTTGAAAACCATTTGAAAAGTAAGGGGTGAAAAAAAATCATTTTTTTTCTTAGGGTCATATTCAGCTTGAATAATGGAATAAAATAAGGCGAAAGGCCTCTGTGAGAACCTTTTGAATCACTCCGCTACTTGTACTTGATTCAAAAGATTCTTTTCTTAGCGGTTAAAATGAAGTTTTCTTATGTTATGTATATAGCATGCTGTCCTATGTTTGTATTTGTTATGCTTTTTCATTCAATTTCTTATGTTATGTATTTTTTCATTCAATTCGATGTTAATCGAAATGAACCATAGCTATGTAAACCTATTCCTAATAGATTGACCCCAAAATAGCATATCCAAATTATAAGAAAGCCCGCGGAAGCCACAATTGCAGAATTTACACCTTCCAAATTTTGATTTGTTCGGGTATGTAAATAAATCGCGAATATGGTCCAAGTAATAAATGCCCAAGTTTCCTTGGGATCCCAATTCCAATATGATCCCCATGCCTCATTAGCCCATACTGCTCCCGAAAGAATCCCTATGGTTAAAAAGAGAAACCCGAGACTAATAATACGATAACTCCAATAATCCAATTGTTGAACCAATTGATACCTGTAATAATTTCGAGAATAAATAAAATAAGTGTTTAGTAAAACATTCTTTCTCTCATTCAGGTATTTAATTTCCCCAAAGGAAAATGCCGTATTTAATAAAATATTGCTTTTGCTAAAAATCTTTATGACTTTTCGAAATGTAATGACTAGAAGGGCTACTGATAATAATGATCCACATAAAAGAGCTGCATAGCTGAATACCATCATACTTACGTGCATCATTAACCACTGGGATTGGAGAGCAGGTACTAATAGTGCGGATTGATGCATTTTGGTTAAAAGACCCGAAGTAACAAAGCCTTGGGTAAAAATAGCACTTGATGCGGTTATTGCACTTAAAGCATTTTTATGCTTTTTAAAATGAAAATAGGAAACCATATGAATAACGGAGAAACTCCATGAAAGAAAGATTAATGATTCATATAAATTACTTAAAGGAAAATTCCCCGAATAAATCCAACGAGTGACTAATAATCCTGTTATACAGAAAAGGGTAGCTATCATACCCCTTTCTGATGAATCATATAGTCCTACAACTTCATCGACTAATAAAGTTAAAAAATGAATTGTAATTACAATTGAAACGACCGAAAAGGATATATGAGTTAATATATGTTCTAAAATTGAAAAAATCATAAAATAAAGATTATGAAAAAAGGAGAAGGTTTCTCGATTATTATTATATGAAATGGAAATTTGGAATTTTTTATTTATTATAGTACTTATATTATACCTTTTTTATAAGACGCTATGCCACTACTCGGACTCGAACCGAGATGCTCTAGCACTGCTTCCTAAGAATAGCGTGTCTACCGATTTTATAAGACGCTATGCCGCTACTCGGACTCGAACCGAGATGCTCTAGCACTGCTTCCTAAGAGCAGCGTGTCTACCAATTTCACCATAGCGGCTTGCTCAAAATAATAATAACTCATGTTTTATTCATATTCAACCGTCGAGATTGAATGAAGGGGTCAATCCAATGCAATATTGATTTTGTAGGAAGCTTTCAAATTGATGAATAAAAACTCGTTTAATTTCATTTCAATAGAAGTTGGAGGGTTAAAAAAAGAATCTTTATTATCCTTTTATTTTATTTAATTAATAATTTCTAGTTTCTAAAGTAAAGTAACAAGAACGGAAGTTTTGTAGTTCCTGTTTTACTAAAATCGAACTTTTTCGTTCTAACTAAACTAAATAGTTGTGACTTCCATTCATGAATAGAGCTCAAAACAAAATGTTCTTTATCATTTCCATTTGTTAATAATTCATTTTATTTACATATAATATGATTTTGATGAATGAATCACTGAATAAAAAAGATGGTTTTGAGTCTCACAATTTAAACATGGCATCTACAGATTTCAAAGGATTTCAAAAAATTTATGTAATTTGCATAGCTTTGGATTGTCGTAAACATGTCTAATGTAAAAAAGTTTTGATTCCTATCATAATAGGGCCATCCTTTAAAAAATGATTTCTAATTTAGAATTCGAAAAAAATGACTTGCTTCATCTTCCCATACAAACATAGGATTTTTTTATCACTTTAAATTAAATTGAGGCATTATTTGTGTATCCACTAAATAGGAAAAGGTCTCTTTCCCAATTGGGTTTATGGGAAGGATATAGAGTAATTCAGAGTAATACTACTTCAGATTCAGAAAGTTACAAAATGAAAATTTCATCAATTAGTTTCAAGAACCCATTGATTTTGACTAAACTAAGGATCTTATATATATATATATCTTCTGCTATAATAATAATAAATACTATATAGATAATAAATACGATATAGAAAATATAGAAAATAGAAATAAAACACTAACAAGTTATTATAACACACAAATAGGCAAATTAATAATATATAATACACAAATAGGAATAGGCGATGGGGAAATAAGAATCCCCCACCCCGAAAAAACAAGAAAAGATGAACTCAACTAATTATTCTTAAATATTAAAACAAAAAGGAGTAAATTACTATATTTATTATTATTCTCATTTTTATTATAATTTTTTTTTATTAGAATTAGATTTGATTAAAAATCAGTAGCCAAAATCATTAGTCAAAAACATCAAGTAATTCACTAAATGAATTTTTGAGTAAAGCTGACTCAGATTATTTCAATGTTTTGTTATTTTTTTCCGTAGAAAGAAAACCTTTTGAATCCCCCTCCCCGTAGAAAGAAAAACTTTTTGAATTCCCCATAGAAACAGACTTTGCGAATGAAAAAGCTTTTAACGCTGCCCAATAGGCCTTATTTTTCCAAATATTTTTACAAATAAGCTTTTTTGCTCTAGAAGTACGCTTTTTTGGAACTGCCATTAGAAAAAAAAAAGTTCTTTAGTGCTATAGTAGTATGTGAAAGACATTTTTCAAAATGATCTACCTTTTTTTCTTTATTTCAGTATTTATGTATTTTTTTTTTTAATTTCATTTCCTCTATATTTTTAGATATTTTTTGATTAGACTATAAAAATAGATTTTCTTTTTTACTAATTTTTGAGTTTAATTTTAATTAATTATATGGAAAAAAATGGAAAGAGGGATCTTGAAGAATTTTTTCTAAAAGATAAACATAAATCTCATTTATTGTAATAGACGACAATCAATAAAATGAGTTCTGCAATAAAAAATGAAAATAAACTCGTTAATAAAATGAGTATAAATGGAAATTAAGTAGTTTTTTTTTTTATTTTATTGAGTTGAGTCACTAGTGTCAACCTATGATTCATATCAAAATAAAGTACTTTGTTTTGTGGTTTAATTCTTTATTCTTGATCTATATATAGTATCAAAATGATTGTAAGACATAATATAATAATCAAATATGTAATAATTGATATATTCATAACAATCTTACTTACTAAAAACGAAAAACAAAGTAATTTTTTTTTTCACTAGTAAAGTGGTCATATTTTTTGACCACTTTTTTTTATAGGATTTGAATACTTTGTTTTTAATTAGAAATAGTTGAGAAAGATTGAGAATAATTAAAAAGAGAAAATTCTATTTAACCTTGCAATATCTTGATTTTTGTTTTATTTTTTTGCTCCCTTTATTAAGAATAATAGATAAGAGCCGGTGAATCAGAAAGAAAATGAAAAGATTCATTAAGAAAAAAAGTTTTTATGGAGCATACATATAAATATTCATGGATCGTACCTTTCGTTCCACTTACAATTCCTATTTTAATAGGAGTGGGACTTTTGCTTTTTCCGACGGCAACAAAAAATCTTCGGCGTATGTGGGCTTTTCCGAGTATTTTATTATTAAGTATAGTTATGATTTTTTCGGTCTATCTATCTCTTCAACAAATAAATAGAAATTCTACATATCAATATGTCTGGTCCTGGTCCATCAATAATGATTTATCTTTCGAGTTGGGCTGCTTTCTTGATTCACTTACTTCGATTATGTTAATCTTAATCACTACTGTTGGAATTTTAGTTCTTATTTATAGTGACAATTATATGTCTCATGATCAAGGCTATTTGAGATTTTTTGCTTATCTGAGTTTGTTCAATACTTCAATGTTGGGATTAGTTACTAGTTCTAATTTCATACAAATTTATATTTTTTGGGAATTGGTTGGAATGTGTTCTTATCTATTAATAGGTTTTTGGTTCACACGACCCCTTGCAGCAAATGCTTGTCAAAAAGCATTTGTAAGTAATCGTGTAGGCGATTTTGGATTATTATTAGGAATCTTGGGTCTTTATTGGATAACAGGCAGTTTCGAATTCCAAGATTTGTTGGAACTATTCAATAACTTGATCTTGATTTCTAATAATCAGAGTCATTTCTTATTTCTTACTTTATGTTCCTTTCTTTTATTTTGTGGCGCAGTTGCTAAATCCGCGCAATTCCCCCTTCATATATGGTTACCTGATGCTATGGAGGGGCCTACCCCTATTTCGGCTCTTATACATGCTGCTACTATGGTAGCGGCAGGAATTTTTCTTGTAGCCCGCCTTCTTCCTCTTTTTATATTCATACCTTCCATAATGAATCTAATATCTTTAATAGGTATAGTAACAGTATTTTTAGGGGCGACTTTAGCTCTTGCTCAAAAAGATATTAAGAGAGGTTTAGCCTATTCTACAATGTCTCAATTGGGTTATATGATGTTGGCTTTGGGCATGGGATCTTATCGAGCCGCTTTATTTCATTTGATTACTCATGCTTATTCGAAAGCATTGTTGTTTTTAGGATCTGGATCCATTATTCATTCAATGGAAGCTATTGTTGGATATTCTCCATATAAAAGTCAGAATCTTGCTTTTATGGGCGGTTTAAGAAAGCATGTGCCAATTACAAAAACTGCTTTTTTAATGGGAACGCTTTCTCTTTGTGGTATTCCCCCCCTTGCCTGTTTTTGGTCAAAAGATGAAATTATGAATGATAGTTGGGTGTATTCGTCACTTTTTGCATTAATAGCTTGGTCCACAGCTGGATTAACAGCATTTTATATGTTTCGAATCTATTTACTTACTTTTGAGGGACATTTGAGTATTTATTTTCAAAATTACAGTGGAAAAAAAAGTAGTTCATTTTATTCAATAAAATTATGGGGTAAAGAGGAGGAAAAAATGATTAACATTCATTTTCCTTTATTCTATTTATTAACAACCAACAATAACCAACAGACCTCTTTGTTTTGGAAGAAGCCATATAGAATGGGGAGTAAGGTAAAAAACGGGGCTCTTCTTACTATTCCTAATTTTCAGGCTAAAAAGTCTTTTTCTTATCCGCATGAATCGGATAATACTATGCTATTTCCTATCTTTGTATTGGTTTTATTTACTCTCTTTGTTGGAGTTATAGGAATTCCTTTCAATCAACAAGAAATTCATTTAGATATATTATCTAAATTGTTAACTCCATCTATTAATCTTTTACATCAAAATTCGAAAGATTCCGCGGATTGGTATAAATTTTTCACAAGTGCAACTTTTTCAGTTAGTATAGCTTTTTTTGGAATATTTACAGCATCTCTTTTATATAAGCCTTTTTATTCATCTTTACAAAATTTGAACTTATTTAATTCATTTGTGAAAAGGGGACCTAATAGAATAATTTTGGACAAAATAATCAATTTTTTATATGATTGGTCATATAATCGTGCTTATTTAGATACTTTTTATGCCATGTCCTTAAGAAAAGGTATAAGAGGATTATCTGAACTAACTCATTTTTTTGATAGGCAAGCAATTGATGGAATTATAAATGGGTTAGGCATTACTAGTTTTTTAGTAGGAGAAAGTATAAAATCGATAGGGGGAAGTCGCATTTCGTCTTATCTCTTATTCTATTTATTTTATGTCTTGATTTTTATAGTAATTTACTCCTTTTTGTTTTAATATTTAAGAATAATTAGTTGAGTTCATCTTTTCTTGTTTTTTCGGGGTGGGGGATTCTTATTTCCCCATCGCCTATTCCTATTTGTGTATTATATATTATTAATTTGCCTATTTGTGTGTTATAATAACTTGTTAGTGTTTTATTTCTATTTTCTATATTTTCTATATCGTATTTATTATCTATATAGTATTTATTATTATTATAGCAGAAGATATATATATATATAAGATCCTTAGTTTAGTCAAAATCAATGGGTTCTTGAAACTAATTGATGAAATTTTCATTTTGTAACTTTCTGAATCTGAAGTAGTATTACTCTGAATTACTCTATATCCTTCCCATAAACCCAATTGGGAAAGAGACCTTTTCCTATTTAGTGGATACACAAATAATGCCTCAATTTAATTTAAAGTGATAAAAAAATCCTATGTTTGTATGGGAAGATGAAGCAAGTCATTTTTTTCGAATTCTAAATTAGAAATCATTTTTTAAAGGATGGCCCTATTATGATAGGAATCAAAACTTTTTTACATTAGACATGTTTACGACAATCCAAAGCTATGCAAATTACATAAATTTTTTGAAATCCTTTGAAATCTGTAGATGCCATGTTTAAATTGTGAGACTCAAAACCATCTTTTTTATTCAGTGATTCATTCATCAAAATCATATTATATGTAAATAAAATGAATTATTAACAAATGGAAATGATAAAGAACATTTTGTTTTGAGCTCTATTCATGAATGGAAGTCACAACTATTTAGTTTAGTTAGAACGAAAAAGTTCGATTTTAGTAAAACAGGAACTACAAAACTTCCGTTCTTGTTACTTTACTTTAGAAACTAGAAATTATTAATTAAATAAAATAAAAGGATAATAAAGATTCTTTTTTTAACCCTCCAACTTCTATTGAAATGAAATTAAACGAGTTTTTATTCATCAATTTGAAAGCTTCCTACAAAATCAATATTGCATTGGATTGACCCCTTCATTCAATCTCGACGGTTGAATATGAATAAAACATGAGTTATTATTATTTTGAGCAAGCCGCTATGGTGAAATTGGTAGACACGCTGCTCTTAGGAAGCAGTGCTAGAGCATCTCGGTTCGAGTCCGAGTAGCGGCATAGCGTCTTATAAAATCGGTAGACACGCTATTCTTAGGAAGCAGTGCTAGAGCATCTCGGTTCGAGTCCGAGTAGTGGCATAGCGTCTTATAAAAAAGGTATAATATAAGTACTATAATAAATAAAAAATTCCAAATTTCCATTTCATATAATAATAATCGAGAAACCTTCTCCTTTTTTCATAATCTTTATTTTATGATTTTTTCAATTTTAGAACATATATTAACTCATATATCCTTTTCGGTCGTTTCAATTGTAATTACAATTCATTTTTTAACTTTATTAGTCGATGAAGTTGTAGGACTATATGATTCATCAGAAAGGGGTATGATAGCTACCCTTTTCTGTATAACAGGATTATTAGTCACTCGTTGGATTTATTCGGGGAATTTTCCTTTAAGTAATTTATATGAATCATTAATCTTTCTTTCATGGAGTTTCTCCGTTATTCATATGGTTTCCTATTTTCATTTTAAAAAGCATAAAAATGCTTTAAGTGCAATAACCGCATCAAGTGCTATTTTTACCCAAGGCTTTGTTACTTCGGGTCTTTTAACCAAAATGCATCAATCCGCACTATTAGTACCTGCTCTCCAATCCCAGTGGTTAATGATGCACGTAAGTATGATGGTATTCAGCTATGCAGCTCTTTTATGTGGATCATTATTATCAGTAGCCCTTCTAGTCATTACATTTCGAAAAGTCATAAAGATTTTTAGCAAAAGCAATATTTTATTAAATACGGCATTTTCCTTTGGGGAAATTAAATACCTGAATGAGAGAAAGAATGTTTTACTAAACACTTATTTTATTTATTCTCGAAATTATTACAGGTATCAATTGGTTCAACAATTGGATTATTGGAGTTATCGTATTATTAGTCTCGGGTTTCTCTTTTTAACCATAGGGATTCTTTCGGGAGCAGTATGGGCTAATGAGGCATGGGGATCATATTGGAATTGGGATCCCAAGGAAACTTGGGCATTTATTACTTGGACCATATTCGCGATTTATTTACATACCCGAACAAATCAAAATTTGGAAGGTGTAAATTCTGCAATTGTGGCTTCCGCGGGCTTTCTTATAATTTGGATATGCTATTTTGGGGTCAATCTATTAGGAATAGGTTTACATAGCTATGGTTCATTTCGATTAACATCGAATTGAATGAAAAAATACATAACATAAGAAATTGAATGAAAAAGCATAACAAATACAAACATAGGACAGCATGCTATATACATAACATAAGAAAACTTCATTTTAACCGCTAAGAAAAGAATCTTTTGAATCAAGTACAAGTAGCGGAGTGATTCAAAAGGTTCTCACAGAGGCCTTTCGCCTTATTTTATTCCATTATTCAAGCTGAATATGACCCTAAGAAAAAAAATGATTTTTTTTCACCCCTTACTTTTCAAATGGTTTTCAAAAAAATACTAGAATTTCTTTTTTTGATTCTAAGGGGAATCTTGAAAATCATTAGAAAAAAAAGAAAAATACTAGAATAGAATTTCTTTTTTGGATTGTAAAGGGAATCCTTTTGATTTTGCAAATGATTTGAAAAATCGTTTGCAAAATCATTTTAAAGATACTAGAATTTCTTTTTTCATAAAACCTATCTATAAAAATAATTAGCTAGAATAGCTTCGACTTTCTCACCCGATAGTGAGAAAACGAAATCCGGATAAATACCAATACCTATTACGGGTAGAAAGATAGAGATCGAAACAAATAACTCTCTTGGTCCAGAATCAAAAAAATAGGAGTTTGGAGCATTAAATAGCTTGTATCCGTAGAACATTTGACATGACATAGATAATAAATAAATAGGAGTTAATATCATTCCACTTGCCATTACAAAAAGAATGAATATTTTTGGCATTAAAAAAGATTTTTGACTACTAATTATTCCAAAAAAGACTATCAATTCTGCAACAAAACCACTCATGCCCGGTAATGCAAGAGAAGCCATCGATAAGATACTGAACATCGTAAACATTTTTGGAATTGGAAGAGCCATTCCGCCCATTTCGTCGAGATAAACAAGACGTATTCTATCATAACTCGTTCCTGCCAAGAAAAAAAGTGCAGCGCCAATAAATCCATGAGATATTATTTGTAAAAAGGCTCCGTTGAGTCCCGTATCGGTTATAGAGCCAATTCCTATAATTATGAAACCCATATGAGATACAGAGGAATTGGCTATTCTTTTTTTTAAATTACGTTGACCAAGAGATGTTGAAGCTGCATAAATTATTTGCATTGTGCCTACTATCATCAACCAGGGAGAAAATATAGAATGAGCATGGGGTAATAATTCCATATTGATCCGAACTAATCCATATGCTCCCATTTTTAATAAGATTCCGGCTAGAAGCATACAAGTACTATAATGTGCCTCCCCATGGGTGTCTGGTAACCATGTATGTAAGGGTATAATCGGTGATTTGACAGCAAAAGCAATAAGAAATCCAATATAGAATATTATTTCCAGTGCGAGAGGATACGATTGATTAGCTAATGTTTCAAAATTGAATGTTGGGTCATTAGAACCATATAAACCGATACCCAAAACCCCTACTAATAGAAAAATGGAACCTCCCGCAGTGTACAAAATAAACTTTGTAGCTGAATACAGGCGTTTCTTTCCCCCCCACATAGATAGAAGTAGATAAACAGGAATTAATTCTAACTCCCACATGATGAAAAAAAGTAAAAGGTCTCGAGAAGAAAATGATCCTATTTGACCACTGTACATTGCTAACATCAGGAAATGGAATAGTCGGGAATCCCGAGTAACTGGCCAAGCCGCTAAAGTAGCTAAAGTTGTTATAAATCCTGTCAGTAAAATAGGTCCTATAGAAAGTCCATCTATTCCCAATCTCCAGTAAAAATCAAAAAAATTGATCCATTTATAATCTTCCGCCAGCTGGATTAATGGATCGTCCAATTGGAAATGATAACAAAATACATAGGTCATTAGAAGTAGTTCTAAGGTGGATATAGAAATGGTATACCACCTAATTAGCTTATTTCCTCTATGAGGAAGAAAGAAAATTAAAGAGCCCGCAGATATTGGCAAAACTACAATTATTGTTAACCAAGGAAAAGAATTCGTGGTAAAGACAAGATACACTTGGACCAGAAAAACCCGCGCTCGAAAATAGAATCTTTATGATTTTTTTTTCGAGTACGGGTTTTTTCAGTAAAAAAAGAAAATGTATTCAAAATGTATTCAAGTGGGTTTTACGGAACATATCAATAAGCTAGACCCATACTTCGAGTTGTTTCATGCCATAAATAAACTCGAACACTCAAGAAATCCGTTGGACAGGCAGATTCACATCTCTTACAACCAACACAATCTTCTGTTCTTGGGGCGGAAGCAATTTGTTTAGCTTTGCATCCATCCCAAGGTATCATTTCTAACACATCGGTGGGGCACGCTCGGACACATTGGGTACACCCTATGCATGTATCATAAATTTTTACTGAATGTGACATGGGATCTATGAATTTTTGAACGTTATCAAATTTCGATCTAGTAAACTTGTAAATGAATCATATATTTAAACGCCAGATGAATCAACGATTTACCAGAAATTTTCTAATCAATTTACTTCTGGATCAGCTCATGAGAAGTGGCTAAGATACTTTGATTTCTTACGTTTTCATAAATAGAATCTAGATTCTACCATATTCTACATGCTAATTCAAAGTGGTGGATATTCTAATTTTGATTATTATTCCTACTTATTCAATAAAGTCGATTGATTGATACGCGTTGATTTTCTGTTACGATAAATTGACGAAACAATAGCCAATCCAATAGCTGCTTCAGCGGCTGCAATAGCTATAACAAAAATTGAGAAAATATCTCCCTTTAACTGGCGACTATCAAAAAAATCAGAAAATGTTACAAAATTGATATTAACTGCATTCAATATAAGTTCAAGACACATAAGAGCCCTAACCATGTTTCGACTCGTGATTAATCCATAAATACCGATAGAAAATAAATAGGCACTCAAAACAAGTACATGTTCGAGCATCATTGACCAACTCCTTATCAATGTCGGTTCATTTCAATATGAACAATAATTCAACAGATTCGAGATTGACTAGAATAGAACAAGTACGGAACAAAAGAATGTATTGAAAATAGATCAAATAAAAGAATCTCCCTTTTAGACATGAACAGTATTCAAATAGAATTTTTGTGAAATAGGTGGGATAACATAGAAGAAAGTGAAATTTTGATTGTTTGCTGTTGCTAGTTATAATGATTTATTACTGACGAGCCACAGCAATTGCGCCTATCAAACCAACTAAAAGAATTATTGAAATCAGTTCAAATGGAAGAAAAAAATCTGTTGATAAATGAATTCCAATTTGTTGACTATTACTTATCAAATCTTGTTCTATAAGTTGGTTTGATCTTGTAGTCCAAATAATCCCGTACCATGACGTATCGAAAATGGTAGTAATTAGCGAAAGAAGAATACTTGTACAAACCAGTGAAGTAACCCCATCCCCAACGATCGACAGATTCAAATCCTTGTAATATTCTGAACCATTCATGAACATGACAGCAAATATGATTAAAACATTTATGGCTCCTACATAAATAAGGAGCTGGGCAGCGGCTACAAAATGAGAATTTGAAAGAATATAGAATAAGGATATACAAACAAGAACCAATCCCAACGAAAAGGCAGAATAAATTGGATTGGTAAGTAATACTACTCCCAGTCCCCCTAATATAAGACCCGATCCCAGTAAAACTATAAGAAAATCGTGTATTGGTCCAGGCAAATCCATTATATGTAAAATAGGAGATAAATTGAAATGCTTTTCATGATCTTATTGACCCGACCGGGAAAAAAAGAAAGGTTTTTTTGATTTTCATTTTATGATAGGTTCCTAATAATTACGACTCTATTGATAGATTTTTAATAAAAAAGTCGAAATTCTCATCAACCAATGAATTTCTAGTTGAATTTTTCATTATTGGCCAAACAAAGAGAAAGACCTTATCTCATTCTTTTAATTGAAACCAAAACTGAACCTTAAGAATTGGTAATTTCTCTTTATTTAATAGAATAGGGCGGTTACCTACTCAGTTTTTCTTTGAGGCGAATTCCAAATTGTTCGAATTGTATAATCATCAATTACTGATATTGGTAAACGGCCCAAAGCAATTTGATTATAATTCAACTCGTGACGGTCGTAAGTAGAAAGTTCATATTCTTCAGTCATCGATAAACAATTTGTTGGACAATACTCAACACAGTTACCACAAAATATACAAATTCCGAAATCAATACTGTAATTAAGTAATCGTTTTTTTCGAATATCAGTTTCAAATTTCCAATCAACAACAGGCAGATCTATAGGACATACACGAACACATACTTCACAAGCAATACATTTATCAAATTCGAAATGGATTCGGCCGCGGAAACGCTCCAATGTGATTAATTTTTCATAAGGATATTGAATAGTTACAGGCAAACGATTTGCGTGGGATAAGGTAATCATGAAACTTTGACCAATGTACCTTGCTGCTCGTACTGTTTGTTGACCATAATTCATGAACCCAGTTACCATAGGGAACATATCAGGAATCTATATGAATAGTTTGATCTTCGTTTCTTTCTCTTGTTTGAACTTGAACCAAGTCTATTATATTCGTTTGTTATTTACAGTGAAAAAAGTTGAAAAGAGGTTGTTAATAATAGATTACCGAGAGAAATTGGTAAAAGAAATTTCCATCCAAGATTTAAAAGTTGGTCCATTCTTAACCTAGGTAAAGTCCATCTTGTTGTGATAGAAATAAACAAGAACAAATAAGTTTTAGCTAATGTAATAAAGATACCAATTGTAGTTCCAAAAATTTCATCCACTTTATTTATTTCAAATAGCTCAGGAACAAATATGTATGGAATGGAAATATTCCAACCACCCAAGTAAAGAACCGTTACAAATAACGAAGAAAGTAATAGATTTAGATAGGAAGCAACATAAAATAAACCAAATTTAATACCCGAATATTCGGTTTGATAACCTGCTACTAATTCTTCCTCCGCTTCTGGTAAATCAAAGGGTAATCTCTCGCATTCGGCTAGGGCAGAAATTAGAAAAACGATAAATCCTATAGGCTGACGCCACAAATTCCATCCCCAAAAACCATATTTTGACTGCGCCTCAACTATATCAACTGTACTTGAACTGTTAGATAATCATAGTCGGTGATAACATCACTGTTCCCACCGCTATTCCAGAACCGTACATGAGGTTTTCGCCTCATACGGCTCCTCGTGGGTCAAAAAGAAATCTAAGGACCAGATCAGTATTATTTACTATTTAGCTTGCTATGGTTGTAGAATAGAAAGAGTCAAAATCTATTTGAGGGTCCAAAATTATACCAATGGAATTCCGTCTGCTATACTCTAAAATAATAATAAATAAAGGCGCTTCCGAATTGATCTCACCCGTTAATAATTTGACTTTGTTGAGTAATAACTTAATCTTTAAATAAAAAACTCCTTGCAGAAATATCAATAAATAGTTTATTTCAACCCATCATTTTCGATTACGAAAAGGAATTAGACGCTCCATTAGCTAATGAATCATGAGACAAATTATATCTCTCTAAATCTATGCTAAATATATGAAAAAGACGGAATAAAAAAGATTTCTTTTTCTCTTGTTTGTTTTTCGTTCCTATTCTTCTTTCTTATAAAACCGATATAAGAGAAGGGGGCTAAAACTAAAATCAAAAATAAAGGATTATTTCGTTCCTGATAGTCATTGCTTTAATGGGTGGATAGGAGCATACTCTGGATCGGAATCGCGGGAAGTACTGCCTTATCATTTCTACCAATTTAAAGCCCCAATTAGTATTCTTGTTATGTTATGCAGAAATATCTTTTTAGAAAATTTCCATAATCTCCATTACCAATCCTTTGTGCATTTTTGTGTTCCTAATCATCCACTCATTTTTTTGTTCAATCGCCCGTTTCGTTTGATAATACATGTATGGTAGGTAATTCATACAAAGGATAGTGAAAAGGCCATACGGTTGATCTTTTGATTTTGAGCCCGCTTCAAGTTGGGTTGTCTAAAAAACCAGTCTTGGGGTAAAGGACCTCTTCCGCTTATGTTTATTTCCACTTAACTCTTGTCTTGTACATAGGAAATGAGACTCTATTTTTTTTACTGCAAATTGATAAGCTGCTTTCTTTCACTCATATATAACTATCTAATTTACTTTATCAACCAAAAGGATAATAAATAATATCTATTCAATTCGTTCAACTTGTTTTCTAGAGCGAAAGAAAAGAATGAATAGGGAAAAGAAAGAAAAGTTTGTATTTCAACGAATCGCACGTAGAGATATTGATAAAACACATAAAGTTAATGGTATTTCATAACTAATCGATTGAGCAGCAGCTCGTAAACCACCTAAAAAGGAATATTTATTATTTGATCCGTATCCTGACATAAGAAGGCCAACAGGGGCAATACTTGAAATGGCAATCCATAAAAAAATACCGATATTGAGATCAGCTAAAACAAGTTGATAGCTAAAAGGAATTACTAAAAAACTTAGTAAAATTGATATGACTGCTATAGATGGTCCAATACTGAATAAACGGGTATTTCCTCTAGCTGGAAAAAGATTCTCTTTGAAAAGCAGTTTTGTCCCATCTGCTAAAGCTTGAAGAATTCCCAAAGGACCGGCGTATTCAGGCCCAATACGTTGTTGTATTCCTGCGGATATCTTTCTTTCTAACCATACAATTACCAGTACGCCTATTGTGATCCCCAATACAAGAGTCAAAATAGGGACAAAGATCCATACGATTCCATAGACCTCTTTGAAAAATTCCAATCTGGAAAAAGAATTAATATCTTGTACTTCTATTTCTGTTGTATAAACTCTCATTTCAACGATCAACTTCTCCCATAATGATATCTATGCTACCTAGTATCGTCATAATATCAGCCAATTTCATTCCTTTAACTAACTGAGGAAGAATTTGCAAATTGATAAAACCCGGCGGGCGAATTTTCCATCTCCAAGGAAAACAACTTTTGTCCCCTATTAGAAAAATTCCCAATTCTCCCTTTGGGGCTTCAACTCTCACATAAAGTTCTTGCTTCGGCAATTCAAATGTGGGAGAAGGTTTTTTACTAATGAATCGATATTCAAAATCATTCCATTCTGGATCCCTTTCTCTATCAAAGCATCGGATTTCTAAATTCTCATAGGGACCCCCTGGAATTCCTTCCAGGGCCTGTTGAATTATTTTTATGGATTCCGTCATTTCACTGATTCGGACTAAATAACGAGCTAATGAGTCTCCTTCTTTTTGCCACTGGATTTCCCAATCAAATTCGTCGTAACACTCATAATGATCAACTTTACGAAGATCCCATTGTATTCCAGATGCTCGTAGCATCGGTCCGGATAAACCCCAATTTATTGCTTCTTCTCCACTAATAATGCCTACTCCTTCAACTCGTTCTAAAAAAATGGGATTTCGCGTAATAAGCTTTTGATATTCAACAACTCCTGTTAAAAAATAATCGCAGAAATCCAAACATTTATCTATCCAGCCATAAGGCAGATCGGCTGCTATTCCTCCGATACGAAAATAATTATGCATCATTCTCATCCCGGTCGCAGCTTCGAATAGATCATATACTAATTCTCTTTCTCGGAAAATATAGAAAAAAGGGGTCTGTGCGCCAATATCCGCCATAAAAGGTCCAAGCCATAACAGATGAGAAGCTAGACGACTTAACTCCAACATAATGACTCTGATATAGCTCGCTCTTTTAGGCACTTGAATATTTCCCAATTGTTCTGGTCCATTTACGGTTATTGCTTCTGTGAACATAGTAGCTAAATAATCCCAACGTGTTACATAAGGTAAAAATTGTATAATTGTTCGGTTTTCCGCAATTTTTTCCATTCCTCTGTGTAAATAACCTAATATTGGTTCGCAGTCAACAACATTTTCACCGTCTAGGGTAACGATGAGACGAAGAACACCGTGCATTGATGGGTGGTGAGGTCCCATATTGACTATCATAAAGTCTGTTTCTGTAGCTGGTCTATTCATAAGTTTTTCCTCGATTCATTCTTACATGAATTGCTGAAAACGAAAAGAAGTTTATCAAAATTCTCAAGATCCAATAAATGAAAAAACTAAGTCAAAATTTTCAAATTAATGATTTTTTGACTCCCGAATATCCAACTCACTAATTAATTCTTTATAGCGTACTCGATTTTTCTTTGATAAGTAAGACAGCAGCCGTTGACGTTTTCCCAGAATTTTTCGTAGACCTCTCTGAGATGAATAGTCTTTTCTGTGCAATTCAAAATGGGAAGTAAGTCTTCGTATCTTATTGGTGAAACAGATTATTTGAAATTCAACAGACCCCCGCTTTTCTTCTTTTTTTTCTTGAAAAATAACTGAGATGAATGAATTTTTTACCATAAAACAAAATCTTATCCCCTTTTATAATTTCAAATTTTTTGATGTGAATTTGATTGATTAGTAATAATAATATTAGTCATTTTGATATACAGAAGGACCTTAAGTTCATTATAAACTTCCTACTTTTTTTATAAAAAAAATGAATGAACAAAATCTTCTTATCTTTTTTTTGTATTCCTATACAAATAAAATAAGAAGATTTTATTCATTCATTTATAGATCTAATTGATAATATGTATGTCATTAAATTAGTATCCTCTTTCAAGATGGAATGTAAGACAATCCTCGCGTCTATCTATTTGTTTTCATATAGCCGACATATTACCTAATAATATATGTATATATGGCAAAATTAATGTAAATGGACTTGTAACTACCAAATTGTCAACCGTGGTGGATACATATGTATCCTGAGGATACTGAAACGACTGCCATTATTAGTATTAAACCAATATCGATTCATACAAGCTAAATCTTCTAGTCGATAATTGGGCCAAAGAAAGAACTTCATTTTAATTAGTTTCTTTTTCTCGATACCGAGATATTTGCCTCTATTTAAAACTTGACCACAGTTTTTTACCTGATTGCAAAATACTGGATTTCTATGTAGATCATTTATCTCGCTTTTTTTTAAAAAATATAGAATTCGCAATTCTCTACGGCCTTTAGGGGATAAAATAGTTTCAGGAACAAAGAAATCATAATGATTTTTGTCTCTATTTTTAGTCATTTTTTGATGTCTTAAAATGGATTCATCAATTTGATTCTTATCAACATATTCTAGATATTGTGGATTCCTTTGGTATTTATTCTTATGAACCAAAAAAATACCTATGGTTTGATATAGAATCAATTGTCCATCGTTTTTTATAGACAGATAAGCCGGTTCGAGAATCAATACCCCGCCTGTACTTAATTCTTTAAGAGTGCGCCTATTTATAGTCCAAATATCCACAGTCAGTGCTCCCCGTTTAAGATAGGATATAGCAACGTTCTTTGGATTTCTCAATCTAATCAGGAAACAATAGACTTTAATATTATCGATCATTTTTTTATTTACCCTTTCCCTCCTAAATTGAAAATGCAAATACCCTTGTAGGAAGTAATAAAGCTCCATGACTTCGGGGCTCGTGTCGGGCTTTTTTTTTCTACGTTTTTTTTTGTCTGATCTACCTCCATTTTCATCTGATAGAGGATCCCCTTCCCCTTGGTCTAGAAGATCTTTTTCTTCTTGATTTCCATTCTCGAATCTAAGAATTCTTTTTTCATTTGATTCTATCAAAGGGTTCCTTTCAGTAATGTTTTGATTAATGCTTTCATTTCCATTAAAGTTGGAAAGAAGTAATTTTATTGGTATGATCCCCGGTTTAATCTTATATGCATTATATAGTGGCACAAATTCTGGGAAGAACCAAAGTTCTAGTTCTGGATTCAATATAAGACGATTTACTATTTCTTCATTCATTCCCATCCAATCAAAGAAGGGTCTTTTTTTTTTGAATCGGTTGATTTTTTGATTTTTAGAAATTGATAAATAAAAAGGACCTCTCTTAATTTTTTTATTCTTGGTGCCGGTATTGAGCCAGTAATAAAGCTCGACCTTATTATTTCTAAGGCAAAAATCAATCTTACAAAATTTTCTATCTGGAAATTTCTCCTCAGCCATAATATCATTTTCTCCTAGATAATTATAAATAGGTAGCCCACCTGACATATCAAAAAATTTGCGTCTATCTATCTTGTAATTATCAAAAATCTCTTCTTTACTATTTATTTGTAATGGTGATCTATAAATATATGAGTCTTTCTTCTCTTCATAATTAATAGATTTATATGAGAAAAAATCATGTCTATGATGTTTTTTAAAATTAGATGATTTTTGATATTCTTGATTCAGTAATGAATCAGGTTCGAAATCATTTTGTTTTTCATCATGAATGAATCTTTCTTTTTCATATGAGTCCCATTTGTTAAAATCGTTTTTTTGAGTCATACAGTGTTGATTGACTTTATTTCGCCATTTTTCTGGTACTAATTTAAGCCAGCTAATCTGAGATAAATCATATTGATAATGCCCCCTTAACCAGTTTTTCCATTGATTCCTTTCAGAATGCCAAAAGTCTTTATGTCTCAATCCAGAATGAAATATTCCCTCTTTCCGAAAAAAATCCTTTATTTCATTTTTAAGAAAAAGAGATGTTTCATGATATTGAAGGATAGGCTTGAATTTATAGAAGTTAATAACTCGAGTTTGCGATATTTTGTAAAATACATATGCTTGCGAGAAGGAGTTAGAAAAAGTGGTTGAATTCGTATTTTGAATATTATCAAGGGAATTTTTTTTAGTTAAAATAAAGTGAATTTTTTTTTGATTTCTTTTCTTAATTCTTTTTTCAGTTTCTTTCTTATTGGAAATGGATTTTTCGATAATTTTTTTTCTTGATTCAATAAAAAGTTGTGCATTGGTTCTTGCAATATTAATGATACATAGAAAAAAATCTATGTATATTTTTTCCATGAAAAATTTGATAAAAAAAGAAAATTTACGGATTAATCGAGTATTTCTTCTTTTTAATATTTGAGAAAATCTTTTTAATGATTCTAATTTTTTATTAGAATGAATATTTTTTTCTTGAGTTAGAAATCCATTTTTCTTCTCATTTAGAATTCTTTCTAGTTTATTGTTGATTGTGCTTGTTCTCTCAGTCAGATCTTTCATTTTTTTTTCTGTCGGTGAAAAATTTGTGCATTCTGTATATCGAATTTGAATAGGTGATTCACGAATCATCTGATTATTCATTATAGAATCGCCGGTTTTAGTTTCACCCAATTCGTAGTTTTTGATGCTCCATTTTTTTATTATTTCTTTTGATACCTTTCGAAGAAATTTTGCTCGTTCTTTAAAAACATTAAAAACTATAAAAGACTTGTTTTTTAATAATTTTTTCACTTTTTTTTTCAGTTCTTTAAAAATAGGTCCAAAAAACGAGGGCCCTTTTCGTTTTCGAGGGATACCGAAAGGACGGTCAGTTTCCAGTCCAGCAACTGTTAAAAAACAAAAATCATTTTTTTGCGCTTTCTGTGTTTTCGAGGGTTTTAACTTAGATCGGTGCCAAGGTTTCAGGTAAAAAGGAAATAAGATTTTTATCTGCATACCGTCTGTTAACCAGTTTTTTGGAAATTCTTTCTCGGATAATTCAACACCATTATAAGTGCATTTAATATGTATTTCTCGATTCCAATCCTTGAAGTCTTCGGACCATTCGGGAACTTGAAATAATAAAATACGCGCAATATTCTTAGCTATTATTAATGAAGGTAATCGAATATATTTTCGAAAAATTGATTGGCCTACTAAGAAAAAACCTCTTACTGCTTGAGCATATGAAATGTTATCCCAAGTTTCTGCTATTTCTAGTCGTAGTCTTTCTGCGTCTTGGTATTTTTCAACTTTTTTTCTTTCTTTTGTATAATCAGAGATTTGTAATTCTTTGCTTTTTTTACCCATCAAATTTTGAAAAATTCCTTTCATCCGTCCGAAAATATCAAAAGACAAAAGGCGAATATCAGAAGCCAAAAGGCGTCTGTCTAGTATGGCCAAAAGATAAAAAAGGGGTCTGCCCATTTTGCCAAACAAAGCCAAAAGGCGTCTGTCTATTCTGTCCACAAAAAGAGGGGAATGTGGCTTTGGTTGATAGAGTTGGTAAATAACCATTTTACGCCTTTGGGCACGCATAGAACCTTTTATTATACTTCGACGAAAATCCGAATATGGTAAATAACGTATCCAAATCATTTCGCCTAATGGATCAGGCTCATTAAGATCTTCGCTATCATCAAAAATCACCAGAAA